AAATCCAACCCTGGAAATACAGGATCCCCATTTTTTTTACTACCCGAAGCTTTGATACATTTCGAAATCGAGAGATGTCCACCGGGGGAGGCTCTATCAGACAACAATTAGCCAATCTAGATTTACGAATTATTATAGATTCTTCATTGGTAGAATGGAAAGAATTGGAGGAAGAGGAACCCACAGGGAATGAATGGGAAGATCGGAAAGTTGGAAGAAGAAAAGATTTTTTGCTTAGACGCATGGAATTGGCTAAGCATTTTATTCGAACAAATATAGAACCAAAATGGATGGTTTTGTGTCTATTACCAGTTCTTCCTCCTGAGTTGAGACCAATCTATCATATAGATGAGGATAAACTAGTGACCTCGGATATTAATGAAATCTATAGAAGAATTATCTATCGGAATAATACTCTTACAGATCTATTAACAACAAGTATAGCTACGCCAGAAGAATTAATAATATCTCAGGAAAAATTGCTACAAGAAGCCGTGGATGCACTTCTTGATAATGGAATTTGTGGACAACCAATGAGGGATGATCATAATAGAGTTTACAAGTCGCTTTCAGATGTAATTGAAGGCAAAGAAGGAAGAGTTCGCGAGACTCTGCTTGGTAAACGGGTCGATTATTCAGGACGGTCAGTCATTGTCGTCGGCCCTTCACTTTCATTACATCGATGTGGATTGCCTCGGGAAATAGCAATAGAACTTTTCCAGGCATTTGTAATTCGCGACCTAATTAGAAAACATCTTGCTTCGAACATCGGAGTTGCTAAGAGTCAAATTCGGAAAAAAAAACCGATTGTATGGGAAATACTTCAGGAAATTCTGGATGACCATCCTGTATTGTTGAATAGAGCGCCTACTCTGCATAGATTAGGCATACAGGCATTCCTCCCTATTTTAGTGGAGGGGCGTGCTATTTGTTTACATCCATTAGTTTGTAAGGGCTTCAATGCAGACTTTGACGGGGATCAAATGGCTGTTCATGTGCCTTTATCTTTGGAAGCTCAAGCAGAGGCACGTTTACTTATGTTTTCTCATATGAATCTTTTGTCTCCAACTATTGGAGATCCCATTTCTGCACCAACTCAAGATATGCTTAGTGGACTCTATGTCTTAACGAGTGGAAATCGTCGGGGTATTTGTGTAAATAGGTATAATCCATGTAATCGCAGAAACTATCAAAATGAAGATAATAAGTATACAAAAATAAAAGAACCCTTTTTTTGTAATGCCTATGATGCAATTGGAGCTTATCGGCAAAAACGAATCAATTTAGGTAGTCCTTTGTGGCTGCGGTGGCGACTAGATCAACGCGTTATTGCTGCAAGAGAAACTCCCATCGAAATTCACTATGAATCTTTGGGGACCTATTATGAGATTTATGGACACTATCTAATAGTAAGAAGTATAAAAAAAGAAATTCTTTATATATATATTCGAACCACTCTTGGTCATATTTCTCTTTATCGAGAAATAGAAGAAGCCATACAAGGGTTTTGGCAGGGCTGTTGTAATTCTATGCTACCAGCGGGAATTCGAGTCTCACCGGGTTAACTAGGACTAGAATTGCGGAATTTCTACGTGAATCAAGATCTATAAAAGGAAGTTTTCCAATCACTGACTCAAACCCATTGTCAAATTCTACTCAGCGCAATATGGAGGTACTGATGGCAGAACGACCCACTCAGGTCTTTCACAATAAAGTGATAGACGGAACTGCCATGAAACGACTTATTAGTCGATTTATTGATCACTATGGAATAGGATATACATCACATATCCTGGATCAAGTAAAGACTCTGGGTTTCCGACAAGCTACCGCCGCATCCATTTCATTAGGAATTGATGATCTTTTAACAATACCTTCTAAAAGATGGCTAGTTCAAGACGCTGAACAACAAAGTTTTATTTTGGAAAAACACCATCATTATGGGAATGTACACGCGGTAGAAAAATTACGTCAATCGATCGAGATCTGGTATGCCACAAGTGAATATTTGCGACAAGAAATGAATCCTAATTTTCGGATGACCGATCCTTTTAATCCAGTGCATATAATGTCTTTTTCGGGAGCCAGAGGAAATGCCTCTCAGGTACATCAATTAGTAGGTATGAGAGGATTAATGTCGGATCCCCAAGGACAAATGATTGATTTACCCATTCAAAGCAATTTACGTGAAGGACTCTCTTTAACAGAATATATTATTTCTTGCTACGGAGCCCGTAAAGGAGTTGTGGATACCGCTATTCGAACATCAGATGCAGGATATCTCACGCGCAGACTTGTTGAAGTAGTTCAACACATTGTTGTACGTCGAACAGATTGTGGCACCGTCCGAGGTATTTCTGTAAGTCCTCGAAATGGAATGATGGCGGACAGGATTTTTATCCAAACATTAATTGGGCGTGTATTAGCAGATCATATATATATAGGTTCGCGATGCATTGCTACTAGAAATCAAGATATTGGGGTTGGGCTTGTCAATAGATTCATAACTTTTAGAGCACAACCCATCTCTATTCGAACCCCCTTTACTTGTAGGAGTACATCTTGGATTTGTCAATTATGTTATGGCCGGAGTCCAGCTCATGATGACCTGGTCGAATTGGGAGAAGCTGTAGGTATTATTGCAGGTCAATCGATTGGAGAACCGGGCACTCAATTAACATTAAGAACTTTTCATACCGGCGGGGTATTCACAGGGGGTACTGCAGAACACGTGCGAGCCCCTTCTAATGGAAAAATAAAATTCAATGAGGATTTGGTTCATCCGACACGTACACGTCATGGACATCCTGCTTTTCTATGTTCTAGAGACTTGTATGTAACTATTGAGAGTGAAGATATTATACACAATGTGTGTATTCCGCCCAAAAGTTTTCTCTTAGTTCAAAACGATCAATATGTAGAATCAGAACAAATCATTGCTGAGATTCGCGCGAGAACATCCACTTTGAATTTGAAAGAGAAGGTTCGAAAACATATTTATTCTGACTCAGAAGGTGAAATGCACTGGAATACCGATGTGTACCATGCACCTGAATTCACATATGGTAATATTCATCTCTTACCAAAAACAAGTCATTTATGGATATTATTAGGGGAGCCCTGGAAATCCAGTCTAGGCCCCTGTTCGATCCACAAGGATCAAGATCAAATGAACGCTTATTCTCTTTCTGTTAAGCGAAGATATATTTCTAACCCCTCAGTAACTAATAATCAAGTGAGACACAAATTTTTTAGTTCGTATTTTTCTGGTAAAAATCAAAAAGGAGATAGGATTCCTGATTATTCAGAACTTAATCGAATGACATGTATTGGTCGTTGTAATCTTAGATATCCGGCCATTCTCGAGGGGAATTCTTATTTATTGGCAAAGAGGCGAAGAAATAGAGTCATCATCCCACTCGAATCAATTCAAGAAGGCGAGAACCAACTAATACCTTCTTCAGGTATCTCAATTGAAATCCCCAGAAATGGTATTCTCCGTAGAAATAGTATTCTTGCTTATTTCGATGATCCTCGCTATATCAGAAAGAGCTCGGGACTTACTAAATATGAGACCAGAGAACTGAATTCAATCGTCAACGAAGAGGATTTGATTGAGTATCGAGGAGTCAAGGTATTTTGGCCAAAATACCAAAAGGAAGTCAATCCTTTTTTTTTTATTCCCGTGGAAGTCCACATTTTGTCCGAATCTTCTTCCATAATGGTACGGCACAATAGTATTATTGGGGTAGATACACAAATCACTTTAAATAGAAGAAGTCGGGTAGGCGGATTGGTCCGAGTGAAGAAAAAAGCAGAAAAAATTAAACTGATAATATTTTCTGGAGATATCCATTTTCCTGGAAAGACAAATAAGGCATTCCGATTGATACCACCAGGAGGGGGAAAACAAAATTCCAAAGAATACAAAAAATTAAAAAATTGGCTATATATCCAACGAATGAAACTTTCCAGGTATGAAAAAAAATATTTTGTTTTGGTTCAACCCGTAGTCCCATATAAAAAAACGGATGGTATAAATTTAGGAAGACTTTTCCCGCCGGATCTCTTGCAGGAAAGTGATAATCTACAACTTCGAGTTGTCAATTATATCCTTTATTACGACCCAATTCTTGAAATTTGGGACACAAGTATTCAATTAGTTCGGACTTGTTTAGTGTTGAATTGGGACCAAGACAAAAAGATTGAAAAGGCCTGTGCTTCCTTTGTTGAAATAAGGACAAATGGTTTGATTAGAGATTTTCTAAGAATCGACTTAGCAAAGTCACCTATTTCGTATACCGGAAAAAGGAACGATCTATCGGGTTCAGGATTGATCTCTGAGAATGGATCAGATCGCGCTAATGTCAATCCATTTTCTTCCATTTATTCCTATTCCAAGGCAAGGATTCAAGAATCCCTTAATCCAAATCAAGGAACTATTCATACGTTATTGAATCGAAATAAGGAATCTCAGTCTTTGATAATTTTGTCATCATCCAATTGTTCTCGAATAGGCCCATTCAACGATGTAAAATCTCCCAATATTATAAAAGAATTAATCAAAAAAGACCCCCTAATTCCAATTAGGAATTTGTTGGGCCCCTTAGGAACAGGCTTTCCAATTTCTAATTTTGATTTATTTTCCCATTTAATAACCCATAATCAGATCTTGGTAACTAACTATTTCCAACTTGATAATTTAAAACAGATTTTTCAAATACTTAAATATTATTTACTGGATGAAAATGGTAAAATTTATAATCCCTATTCCTGCAGTAACATCATTTTGAATCCATTAAATTTGAATTGGTATTTTCTCCATTACAATTATTGTGAAGAGACATCTACAATCGTTAGTCTTGGGCAGTTTCTTTGTGAAAATGTATGTATAGCCAAAAAAGGACCACATTTAAAATCGGGTCAAGTTCTAATTCTTCAAGTTGATTCTGTGGTAATACGATCGGCTAAGCCTTATTTGGCTACTCCAGGAGCAACTG